AATAAGATGCCTGATTAAAGGATTATTTTGATAGAATAAATTAAGTAACTCTAAAATTACTCTTATTGTAATATTAAGAATTAAACTTAATCTTTGAAAATCAAAAATTCACGTGCATTGTACACTATACTACAAAAAAGATAAGCTAAATAAAGCTTTTAGGTCCATACCCTAAATATAGATTAAATTCTTCTTTTTAATTTATTTAAATTCAACAAAATTACTTATAACAAATACTATAATAATTGGGGTTATTATAACAATTTGCTCAAACAGATGAATTTCTATATGAATGGGGTTAGAAATGTCTATATTATCATTTATTCCATTAATGAGAAATAAAAATAATTTAAGATCAGAATCATTAATTAAATATTTTATTATACAAAGAGTAGCGTCAACCATATTTTTATTTAGAGTAATTATTATATTAGTTGGGGTTAATATAAAAAATGAAATAATTATAACAACTTCAATGCTAATTAAACTAGGATCAGCACCATTCCATAATTGAGTTATTATAATTATTGAACCAATAAGATACACAAGAATAATAATTTTATTAACAGTGTTAAAAGCACCACCATTATCAATTCTTTACCAAATTAATACTAACATGATCTTGATTCCTATTTATATAGGAATAATTGTTAGTGCAATTATATGTCTTAATCAATCTTCAATTAAAAAAATTATTGGTTACTCATCAATTTACAATATTAGACTTATAATAATTACTATTAATAAAATTAATATTACTTTAACATTTTTAATTATTTACTCAACAATATTAATACTAATTATTTATTTCTTAAAATCATTAAAATTAAATTTTATTAATCAAATTAATATTAGTAAATATAACTTTTGGATTAAAATGAACTTATGAATTAATATACTATCAATAGGAGGATTTCCCCCTCTAAACGGGTTTATTTTAAAAATAATAGTTATTCAAATGTTAATTTTTTCTGACGGGTTATTTTTATTATTAATTTTAATATTAACTTCAATACTAGTAATAATGTTTTATATACGATTAGCTTACACTTCAATAATTTCTAACACATCTTCATTTAAATGAATAAAAAATGATACTAAAACAAATTATTTCTCAATAATTATTAACTTAATACTAACACCTTTTATGATAAGAATTTCATCAATTTCATAAAAGACTTTAAGTTTAAACTAAACTTATAACCTTCAAAGTTATATATATCTAAAGACTATATAGGTAAGTCTTAGATAGAAATCATTCTTAAATTTGCAATTTAAAGTTTTTATTAAACTATTAGACCTTAAAATATTAAGGGAATATAAATTCTTAGATAAATTTACAGTTTACCACTTTAATCAGACACCTTAATATAGCCCAAATGAAAAAGTGGGTATATTCAACTAATCATAAAGACATTGGAACATTATATTTTATTTTTGGAATTTGATCAGGAATAGTAGGAATAATATTAAGAATAATTATTCGGATTGAGCTAGCCCAACCAGGTTCATTTATTAACAATGACCAAACTTACAATGTAATTGTCACATCTCATGCATTCATTATAATTTTTTTTATGGTTATGCCAATCATAATTGGGGGCTTTGGAAATTGATTATTACCACTTATAATTGGTGCACCAGATATAGCATTCCCTCGACTTAACAATATAAGATTCTGATTATTACCACCATCATTAACATTATTAATAATGAGTTCAATAACAGAAATAGGGGTTGGGACGGGTTGGACAGTTTACCCACCACTATCAAGAAATATTGCTCATTCAGGACCTAGAGTGGATATATCAATCTTTTCATTACATTTAGCAGGAATTTCATCTATTCTAGGGGCTATTAATTTTATTACAACAGTTATAAATATGCGACCATCAGGAATAACCCTAGACCGAACACCATTATTTGTATGATCAGTACTTATTACAGCTGTATTATTATTGTTATCATTACCCGTATTAGCAGGAGCTATTACAATATTATTAACTGACCGTAATATTAACACAACATTTTTTGATCCGGCAGGAGGGGGGGACCCTATTCTTTACCAACACTTATTTTGATTTTTTGGACACCCTGAAGTATATATTCTTATTCTTCCAGGATTTGGATTAATTTCACATATTATTAGACAAGAGAGAGGAAAAACAGAATCATTTGGTTATATTGGAATAGTATATGCAATAATATCAATTGGAGTATTAGGATTTGTTGTATGAGCCCATCATATATTTACAGTTGGAATAGATGTGGATACTCGAGCATACTTTACATCAGCCACAATAATTATTGCAGTACCTACAGGTATCAAAATTTTTAGTTGAATAGCAACTATACACGGTGTATCCACTAAGATATCAATTTCAATAATATGATCGGCAGGATTTGTTTTCCTATTCACTATAGGGGGATTAACAGGAATTATTCTTTCAAATTCATCAATTGACGTAATTTTACATGACACATACTATGTTGTAGCTCATTTTCACTATGTATTATCAATAGGAGCAGTATTTGCAATTATGGCAGGATTTATTCAATGATTTCCGTTATTTACAGGGTTAACAATGAATAACAAATGACTTAAAATTCAATTTTCAGTAATATTTATAGGAGTAAATCTAACATTCTTCCCACAACACTTTCTTGGTTTAAGAGGCATACCTCGACGATACTCAGATTACCCTGATATATACACAACATGAAATACTATATCTTCAATTGGAAGAATTATTTCTCTTTTAAGAATTATAATTATAATTTTTATTATCTGAGAAAGAATAATTTCTAAACGAATCTCATTATTCAATTTTAATAATAACTCATCTATTGAATGACTGCAACAAACCCCACCTCAAGAACATTCATACTCAGAATTACCTATAATAACAATTAAATAATTTATAAAAATTCAGTATGGCAGATTAGTGCCATGAATTTAAGATTCATTAATAAATAATTTTATTTTGCTGAAAATAGCAACATGAAAAATATTAAGATTTCAAGATGCAGTTACTCCTATTATAGAACAATTAATTATATTTCATGATCATACAATAATAATTATTATTATAATCACTATAACAGTATTATACATATTATCTTCGATTATATTTAATAAACTGAGAAACCGAATATTACTAGAAGGACAAATAATTGAATTAATCTGAACATTAATACCAGCATTAATACTTATCATTATTGCTTTACCATCACTTAAAATTTTGTATCTATTAGAGGAAATAAATAAACCTATAATTTCGATAAAAGCGATTGGACACCAATGATACTGAAGATATGAATATTCAGATTTCAAAAAAATTGAATTTGACTCATATATAAAACAAACTAATTCACTAGAAAACAATGAGTATCGATTACTAGAAGTTGATAATCGAATCATATTGCCGTTTAACATAAAAACTCGAATTTTAGTAACATCCTATGATGTTATTCACTCTTGAACAATCCCTTCATTAGGAATTAAAATTGATGGTTCACCTGGTCGAATTAATCAAGGAAGAATTTTATTAATACGACCAGGTATTTTTTATGGTCAATGCTCAGAAATCTGTGGAGCAAACCACAGATTTATACCAATTATACTAAAATCAATTAATATAAAAACATTTATAAATTGAATTAAACAATTCTCTTCATTAAGCTACTTAAATGCAAGTGTTGGTCTCTTAAACCAAATTATAGTAAAAGCGAATACTCTTAGTGAAAGAAAATAGTTTAATTAAAACATTAACTTGTCAGGTTTAAATTACTAAAAAAAGTGTTTCTTTATACCCCAAATAGCCCCTATATGATGAACCACAATTATAATTACATCAACATTATTATTATTTTTAATAATTATCATAATATACTTTTTTAATTCAAAAAAAGTAAGTAACACTTTAAAAAGTGATCACTATAAAATAATTTGAAAATGATAACAAACTTATTTTCAGTGTTTGACCCAGCAACAGGATTTTTATCTTTAAACTGACTAAGAATAATTTTAATTATTTTAACTCCAAATCCATATTGAAATACTCCTAGAAAAATTGTATGTGTTATATTAATAATTAATAAGAAATTATCTAATGAAATTAATATACATCTAAAAAGATCGGAAACATCAATTATTTTAATTAGATTATTTATGTTTATTTTAATAAACAATATTTTAGGACTTCTACCTTATGTATTTACAGCCTCAGCCCACTTATCTTTCTCATTATCAATAGCTTTAACACTATGAATTTCATTAATATTATATGGATGGATTAACAAAACAAATGGAATGCTTATTCACCTAGTACCAATTGGTACACCGTACCCCCTAATACCATTTATAGTATTAATTGAAACAATCAGAAATATCATCCGACCAGGGTCATTAGCAGTTCGTTTAAGTGCTAATATAATTGCTGGTCACTTATTAATATCATTATTAGGAAATAATCTTATTGAAAATTCAATATTGTTAACATTAATAATGTGACTATTTATAGGTCTAATAATATTTGAAATAGCAGTTGCATTTATTCAATCATATGTATTTATAACACTCTCAACCCTTTACTCAAGAGAAATTTAAAATGAAAAATCACCCATTTCATCTAGTTGACAATAGACCATGACCTTTAACAGGATCATTAGGAATTATATCAATAACTTCAGGAACAGTAATATGATTTCATTATAATGAAACTTGATTAATAAATTTAGGAATAATTATTATTATATTAACAATAATACAATGATGACGAGATGTAGTACGAGAATCAACTTTTCAAGGTATACATACTAAAATAGTTGTTAAAAGAATAAAGTTGGGAATAATTTTATTTATTTTATCAGAAGTATTATTTTTTACATCATTTTTTTGAGCATTTTTTCACAGAAGTTTATCACCTACAATTGAAATTGGTCTTCAATGACCCCCTATAGGAATTAAACCGTTTAATCCTATAAATATCCCTATATTAAACACAATAATTTTATTATCTTCAGGAATTTCTATTACTTGAGCTCATAATTCAATGTTAAATAACAATTTCACTCAAACTATCCAAAGTATAATTTTTACTGTACTATTAGGATTCTATTTTTCTATACTTCAAGCATTAGAGTATTATGAAGCATCATTTACAATAGCAGATTCAGTCTATGGTTCAACATTTTTTATAAGAACGGGATTTCATGGAATTCATGTTATAATTGGTACATTATTTATTATAATTTCAATAATACGAATTAATAAACTTCATATGTCAAGAAACCATCATGTAGGATTTGAGTCATCAGCATGATACTGACACTTTGTTGATGTAGTATGATTATTCCTTTATATTTCAATTTATTGGTGAGGAAGTTAAATAAAACTAATAATTCATTTAGTATATTTTAAGTATATTAAGCTTCCAACTTAAAGGTTAAGAAATTAATTGAATAATAAATTTAATATTAATATCCATAATACTAATTTGTTTACTATTATTAATTATAATAACGTTAATTATTTTAATTAGAAAAAAATCATTTGTTGATACCCAAAAGGCTACTCCTTTTGAATGTGGATTTAATCCAATATCTTACAGACGACTACCATTTTCAATACACTTTTTTATAATTGCTGTAATCTTCTTAATTTTTGATATTGAAATTATTATAGTATTACCTATAATTATAACTATTAAAACATCAATATTAAAATATTGATTATTAACATCAACAATATTTACCTTTATTCTTTTAATAGGATTATTTCATGAATGAAAAAATGGTATAATTAAATGAACAATTTAAGGATTATATTTAATTATAATATTTGATTTGCAGTCAAAAGGTATTTCATATATAATGAAATTAATCTTTAACAAAGAAGTAAAATTTACATTTAGTTTCGACCTAAAATTAGAGGAACAACCCTACTTGTTTTAATTGAAGCCAAAGGGGAGAGAGGCACCTTAATGTTAATAAGGTAATTGATTTTAATCCAATTAAAGGGGAAAAGGTAAAAGAATAGCTTCTAACTAATTCTTAAAGCGGTTAAACTCCGTTTTTCTCTTATTTTATGTAGTTTAAAAAACATTTTATTTTCATTAAAAAATTGATTACTATAATCCATAAATATTTTTAAACATGAATTTCCTTGTTAACTTCACTAACACACTCTTTATAAGCTATAAAAATTTTATAATAAAATAATTAATCAAATAATTATTGATAATAAAAATACCTTAAGAGAACTGAATGAATAAAATTGTAATATATTAGATAATTTTATTATATAATATGATAAACCTATTCCCCCATAGTATTCTCCTCAAAATATACTATTATTAAGATAAAATCTATACAAATAATTTATGTTATAAATTATATAACTGTAACTGTATATAAATCACATTGATCCATTTAATAAATAATAACTGTAAAATATTAAATATTTACAATAATTAAATTCATAACCCAAATATAAACCTATTAATACTAACACTAAAGTAGAAATTTTTAACAAAAATGGTAAAAGAAGAAAAGTTAAATCCAAGTTTATTAGCCAATTAAAAATGCACCCAAATATAATAGAATAAAAACAAAGTAGTAAAACTCTATATTTTATATAATAAATATTATCCCCTAACCTTGAAAACCTAATATAATTGTAATTTAATAAAATTCTATAATAAAAAAGACGTACTCTATACATAGAAGTTAGCCCTAACCCAATATAAAATATAACAAAACTTAAAAAGTATAAACCAGAAAATGATGAACCTTCCACAATTAAATCCTTTGAATAAAACCCCGAAAAAAATGGAAAACCACATAGAGCTATATTTGAAATGTTAAAACAACTACAAGTTAAAGGTATAGTTAAGCAAATGGACCCTATAAAACGAATATCTTGTATACCACCTATTAAATGAATAATAATACCTGAACATAGAAATAATAAAGACTTAAATATAGCGTGTGAAAGTAAATGAAAAAATGATAAATCATTTAAACCTATAAATATACAACTTATTATTAAACCTAATTGACTAAGGGTAGATAGTGCAATAATTTTCTTTAAATCAAATTCATAATTTGCACAAATAGAAGACATAATTATTGTAATTAAACTTAAAAAAAGAAAATAATTATTTAAATAAAATATTTGATTATAAAATCGAAATAAAAGGTAAACACCAGCTGTTACTAATGTAGAGGAGTGTACTAATGAAGAGACGGGAGTTGGGGCCGCTATTGCGGCTGGAAGCCACCTGGAAAAGGGAATTTGGGCTCTCTTAGTAAAAGAAGAAATAAAAATAATATAAAAAATATATTCATTTATTAACTCTTTATAAAACAAAAAGTTTCATCTTCCATACCTGAAAATTCAACCAATTGAAATTAAAAGGCCAATGTCCCCTAAGCGGTTTGTTAAACAAGTGATTATACCAGCTAAGTAACTCTTTATTGATCTATAATAAATTACTAAACAGTAAGATACCAAACCTAATCCGTCCCAACCTAGTATAATACTAACAAGCCTCGGACTTAAAATCATTAATAATATTCTAAAAACAAACATTAAAACTAGGAAAAGAAATCGGATTGATCTATAATTGTATTCTCCTATATATACCCTTCTATAAAGAACAACTATAGAAGAAATAAAGAATACTACAAAAGTAAAAGATATTGATACTCAATCTAAATAAATAACATAATTAACAGATAAAGAGTTTAATTCAAAAATAAATCACTCAAAAATTATTCTAATATTTTTAAATATTAAAAATAAACCTATAAACAAAAATATTATAGAAAATATAAATAAAATAAAAGATCAAATATAATAAAAATTTATAATTATCAAAATTTAAGGCAAAATACTTCTTAGGAACCACAAACCTATATTTTATATAAACTACTTAAATAATAAATAAAACATCTAATAACTAAAGGACAAAATACTAAAGGAACCATGTGTATACTCAAACAAAGAAATTCTATTAAATTAATAGAAGAAAATCTGTATAAATTATGGTATAATCCATGTTGACTAAAACTATATAGATAATAACTAAAACAAGCACATAATAAAGATACAAAAAAAAAGAAGAAAATGGATTTAAATCAAAATCTTATTATTCTTCTTAGAATTATAAATTCACTAATAAAATTAATTCTAGGAGGACAACTTATATTAAAAGAACAAAATAAAAATCAAATTATTGAACATCTAGGTATATATATTATTAATCCCTTATTAATATAAAACCTTCGACTTCTAGTACGAATATAAAATAAATTAGCCATATAAAACATACCGGAAGAACAAAACCCATGACCTAATATTAATAAATATGAACCTAGTAAACCTCAACTGTTTATTGTTATTAGCCCTATAATAGATATTCCTATATGAGCAACCGAAGAATAAGCAATTAAACATTTTATATCCCCTTGAATTAAACAAACTAAAGATACTAAAACAGAACCTAATATTGATAAAGAAAACCAGATATAAGAATATTTTATAAATATATATTCATATATAAATATAATACGAATAAGACCATACCCCCCAATTTTAAGTATTAATCCCGCTAAAATTATTGAACCAGAAACAGGGGCTTGAACATGAGCTTTAGGTAGTCAAAAATGAACTAAGAATATTGGTATCTTTACTAAAAATACAAACACTAGAATAAAATGAACTAAATAAAATTCTGAATAATAATTTATATTATCAAAAAAAATTGAACCATAATTTATATAAAAAAAAATAATTAGTATAAACAGGGGTAATGAAACTAAAACAGTATAAAAAAATAAGTATATACCGGACAGTAAACGTTCGGGTTGATAACCCCAGCCTAAAATTAAAATTAATAGCGGAACAAGAACAACCTCAAAAGAAATATATATATATAAAAAATTTATAGACCTAAAAATTAAAAATAAACAAATAACCAAAAATAAATTAATAAATGAATAAAAAGTTCTTCTATGAATACCATGTATTGAAATTATTATATAGGAACCAATTAAAAATGTTAATATAATTAACAGGTAAGAAAATCTATCAAACCCTAAAAATAATGAAATATTAGAGAAATAATTAAAACAATAAAAAGAAAATAATATATATATATACATAAACAAATAAAAAAACTGAATAAAAAAAAAAGAACTAAATCTTAAGGGGATCATTATAATTATTATAATTAATAACTTTATCATATTGATATTGAATTAATAAAATCATTTCCATAACACCGGATTATTCTAACAAGAACACTCAACCCTAATACACCCTCACAAACAAAAAAAACTATTATAATTACTATTATGTAAATACCATTAGAAAAAAATATAATATAATATATTAATATTATTAGTAAAGAAATAACTACAAACTCTAATCTTAGAAGACATAAAAAGATATGCTTACGAATAATTAATAAAGAAAATATAGACATTACATATATATAAATAAATGAATAAAAAATAAGTTTTATTAGTTTAATTAAAAACGCTAGTTTTGTAAACTAGAATTAGAAAAACACTATAAAACTTCAACAAAATGGATAATTTCCATATCTTTAATACCCAAAATTAATATTTTATAAAATATTTGTTGAGATAAAAACAATATTAATTAAATTAATAATTACTATTTCAACAACTATTATATTTCTTAAAACCCCTATAAGTATGGGAGTAATGTTAATTATTCAAACAACATTATCAACACTAGTATTATCTAAAATTATACCCTCATCATGAATACCTATAATTATTTTCTTAATAATAATTGGGGGTTTACTAATTTTATTTATATATATAAGAAGAATTGCCTCAAACGAAAAATTTACACCAAATTTTAAAATATTAGCTTTTTTATTTTTGTTAGCAATTATTCCTATAGAAGAAATGTATATAGAAATTCAAATTAATGAAAGTCAAACTTTATTTATTTCAGTTGAATCTATATCAATAAGTAAAATTTATAATAAAAAAATATTAATAATCACTATACTGATGTTTATTTACTTATTGTTAGCAATAATTGTAGTAACAAAAATTATTAAAATTTATAAGGGACCACTTCGATCAAAATAAATAAATGAATAAGCCTTTGCGAAAAAGAGATAAGATTTTTTCAATTATCAACAATGCGTTAATTGACTTACCAGCACCTATTAATCTGTCAGCATGATGAAACTTTGGCTCATTGTTAGGACTATGCTTATCAATTCAATTAATTTCTGGTATTCTATTATCCATACATTATACTGCTAACATTGAAATAGCTTTTAACAGAGTTAGACACATTACACGAGACGTAAATTACGGATGACTTATACGAAATATTCATTCAAACGGTGCTTCATTATTTTTTATTTGTATATATATGCATGTAGGACGGGGGATATACTATGGATCTTACCACCTCAAAAAGACATGAAATATAGGAATTATTATTATATTATCTACAATAGCAACAGCTTTTTTAGGCTACGTCCTTCCATGAGGCCAAATATCTTTCTGAGGGGCTACAGTTATTACTAACCTTTTATCAGCTATTCCATATGTTGGTCCTATAATAGTAAATTGAATTTGGGGGGGATTTAGAGTTGACAATGCAACATTATCTCGATTTTTTAGTCTTCATTTTATACTTCCATTTCTAATCACAATAATAACTATAATTCACCTATTATTTTTGCACCTAACAGGGTCAAGAAATCCTATAGGAGTTAATTCAAATTTAGATAAAATTCCATTTCACCCATTTTTCTCAATTAAAGATATTATAGGATTTTGTATTACCATTACTTTACTTATAATATTAACAATAATAGACCCTTATTTGTTATCAGATCCTGACAATTTTATCCCAGCAAATCCGATAGTTACACCAATTCATATTCAACCGGAATGATACTTTTTGTTTGCATATGCTATTTTACGGTCTATTCCTAACAAATTGGGGGGAGTAATAGCTCTATTTATATCAATTGTTATTCTTGCAATCTTACCATTTTCTATAAAATCTAAATTTAAAGGAATTCAATTTTACCCATTAAATCAATTTAACTTTTGAACATTTATCGTAATTATTATTCTTTTAACATGAATTGGTGCCCGACCCGTAGAATTACCTTTTACAAATACAGGAATAGTATTAACAATTATATATTTTATATATTTTATTTCAGACCCATTGCTATTTAAAATTTGAGAAAAGTTAATTAATTAGTTATTTAGCTTATAAAAAGCATGTATTTTGAAAGTACAAGAAAGATAATATTTATTAACTTCACAAAAAAAAATGATAAAAACACAGAACTTTTAGTAATATAAAAAAAATAATATAATTTAAACTTATGGGCAGGTAACATTTTCAAGCTAAATACATAAGCTTATCATAACGATACCGAGGAAGTGTTGACCGAACTCAAACAAACAAGAAACACAATAAAACAAGCTTAAAATAAAAAAAAATTCTTAAAAAATTAGATCCCAAAAAAACTATGCAAGTAAATAAACAAATGAAAATAATGCTTGAATATTCGGAAATAAAAAGAAGTGCAAATCCCCCACCCCCATATTCAACATTAAACCCTGAAACCAATTCACTTTCACCCTCAGAAAAATCAAAAGGAGTACGATTTCTCTCAGCTATACAACAAGATAATCAACAAAAAAATATTGGAACTGAAATTATTAAAAATCAAAAAGAACCTTTAAACCTATAAAAACCTATTAAATTATAAGAATCAATTAAAAGAAAATATCTTAATAAAATTAAGGACAACCTAACTTCATACGAAATAGCTTGAGAAACTCTACGAATACATCCTAATATAGAGTAAATTCTATTTGAAGATCAACCACAAATTATTAAGCCATATACTCTTAAACTAGAACAACATAAAAAAAATAATAAACCTAAATTAAACTCCAAGCAATTAACATAATATGGAAATAAAACCCATATAAAAAGAGACTGTAATAATCTCAAAATAGGGCAAAATATATACAATATATAATTAGAATTTATTGGGAAAAATTGCTCTTTTATAAATAGTTTAAGACCATCTCTAAAAGGTTGTAAGAGCCCAAAAAGTCCTACCTTATTAGGACCCTTACGAATCTGAACATAACCTAAAACTTTTCGTTCTAAAAGTGTAAAAAATCCTACAGAAATTAAAACAAAAATAACTAAGAATATAAAACTAATAAAATATATTAATAAATGTATTTATAACTTACTTAATTAAATTCTAAATTTAATGCACTAATCTGCCAATTTATTTATTAAATTAATTAAAACACAAATTTGTATAACTTATTGGTCCTTTCGTACTAAATAAGATTAAAAGTTTTAAGATAGAAACCAACCTGGCTCACGCCGGTTTGAACTCAAATCATGTAAGGAATTAAAAGTCGAACAGACTTAAATTTAAGAATTCTACGTCTTAATTTTGCCTTAATTCAACATCGAGGTCGCAAAAATTGATATAGATATGAACTCCCCATCAAAATTACGCTGTTATCCCTAAGGTAACTTAATCTTTTTTCCTTAGGAGGGATCTAAAAAACACCTAAAAGTGATATAAAAAACTAAAGTTTAAATTTAATTGCCACCCCAGCTAATTATAAACAAAAATATTAAACAAAAATTATTAAAAAATTAATATTTATTAATTATATAAAGTTCTATAGGGTCTTATCGTCCCTAAAAATTATTTAAGCATTTTTACTCAAAATTAAAATTTTAATATTAATTTTAATAAAATTTAAATCTCATACATCCATTCATACAAGCTTCTAATTAAGAAACTAATTACTATGCTACCTTTGCACAGTCAAGATACTGCAGCCATTTAGAATACCATAGGGCAGAAGATACTTTTTATAAAAATCAAAAAGAAATGTTTTTGATAAACAGTTGGAAATAACTTTTGTCGAGTTCATTTAATTTTAATTAAATATATTATACTAATTAAATCATTATTAAAATAAATATTTATTTATTAAAAAAGTTAAGTATAAAATTAAATCATACAAAATTATATAATTTACAAGTCAATTTATTATAAACTTAATTCAAAATTTTAAAGAAAAAAAACTCAAAGATATATTTGTAATTGTAATAAAATTTATTAAGATTATCCCTAATAAAATAAAATTTAAATATTATTTAATATAAATATTTTTTACATAAATTATTAATTGAATTAAATCCTTAACAACCAGATATGAAAAAAACGAATAACATATAATTACTATAAATTTATACAGAAACTTTATGAAACAAGTAATCTTAATAATATAAATTGATCTTTTTTTTTCGGGAAAATAAATATAATTAAATAGGTTAACTTACCCTGATACAAAAGGTACTAAAAATTTTTCAAAAATATTGTAAATAAATTCTTAACAGAAAATCAAATAAATAATTATTTATATAAAATACTAAAAAAATAAGAAGTATATTTTAATAAAAATATTACAAAAATTAATTTTAAAAAATGAGATTAAATATTAATTTTCCTATTAATGTAAATAACAAGCTTTATATAAGCTATAACCTTCATCATTCTAACCTAACCTTCCGGTGAGGTTACTTTGTTACGACTTATCCTAACTTAAATTAGGAGTGACGGGCGATATGTACATAAAATAGAGCAAAATTCAATTTAATTAATTAATTAAATTTACTATTAAATCCCTATTCAAATAATCTAAACAGAAAATTATCTTCATAAATTATTAAAAAAGTAACCCACAAGATCTTTACAAAAACTGCACCTTGACCTAATATAAAACTTTATAAGTTAAAGAGAATATCTTTTCAAAACACTCAGAAGTATAGCGATATACAAATAAAAGTAAAGTAAGAACTATCGTGGTTTATCAATTAACTCACAGGTTCCTCTAAAAAGATATTTTACCGCCAAATTCTTTGAGCTTCTAAGAACTTAACTAATACCATTCAAGTTTAAAATTTTACATTATCAATAATAGGGTATCTAATCCTAGTCTATTAAAATAAATTCACATATTTTTTAGTAAGAAAATTTGTAAACTTATAAATTCCACCTAAATAAGAAAATTTTAATCCATTAACAATTAAAAATTGAGTTAACTTATAAAATTAATATTAATAAATTGTTTAACCGCGAATGCTGGCACAAATTTTTATCTATTAAATATTCAATTCCTAATTTATATATAAATATATTTATTAAATCTTATTACTGGAAAATAAATATTTACACAAAATTATCCATATAATTAAATGAAAAAACTAATTTCTAAGCAAGAATCAAACTTACTTATTTAAAATAAGTTAAAATACGGCGTGTATGTTCTTTCCATCCCAACTTTTTTTATAAAAATAAAAAAATACTAAAAAAACTTTTTTACACTGTGAATTTTACAGTTGGGGCTGTAAAAACACATATGGAAAATAGTAGTTGTTAGATAATTCGAATTAAACAGGTAAGTACAATCAAAATAAACTAAGTAAATAATTTAAGAGTAAATAATACTAACAAACTATTAACACTGTGAATTTTACAATTAGGGATGTAAAAACACATATGAAAAATAGTAGTTGTTAGATAATTCGAATAAAACAGGTAAGTACAATCAAAATAAACCAAGTAAATAATTTAAGAGTAAATAATACTAACAAACTATTAACACTGTGAATTTTACAGTTGGGGCTGTAAAAACACATATGAAAAATAGTAGTTGTTAGATAATTCGAATAAAACAGGTAAGTACAATCAAAATAAACTAAGTAAATAATTTAAGAGTAAATAATACTAACAAACTATTAACACCGTGAATTTTACAATTAGGGATGTAAAAACACATATGAAAAGTAGTAGTTGTTTAAAGCCGTCAATTAATTTATTTAATTATAAAAAAAATTAAGCCGTCAATTTATTATTATACAATTAAAAAAGTATTAATCTTAA